ACATTGATCCGCAAGAAGCTCAACAAACTCTTGAAATAGCTGAAGCTAACTTGAGTAGCGCTGAAGGCAAGAGACAAACAATTGAGGCAAATTTAGCTCTCAGACGAGCTAGGACGCGGGTAGAGGCTATCAATGCAATTTCATAACTAGTGGCGCCGCGTCCGAATAATAAAAAGAAGTTCTGTTTATACACCCCATTTTGATTCTGCCAATTGAATCCAATCAAGTGTAATCAGATTTTGATTCAACAAAAAAAATATTAAATAAATATAGAATACGGGTAGTGGGGTATGGAAAAGATACAAAAAAAAAAAAAATGAAGGTGGGTAGAAATACTTATTAGATACCATCGACTGCGGTATCTAATAAGTTCTACCTACTATTGGATTTGAACCAATGACTCCTGCCGTATGAAAGCAATACTCTAACCACTGGGTTAAGTAGGTCATTTATCATCATAAAGAGAAACAAAAGGAACCCGTCACATCGATAGATTATAGATGGAATCTTACTTCTAAGCAATACCCACCCTTGGCAGGAAACAGATCAGAGAGCTATCGTGTCGGATCATGCTCAACTTGACAATAAATTATATACATGATAAAATATTTATCACAAACACAAGAACACAAGGGCTATAGCTCAGTTGGTAGAGCACCTCGTTTACACGCGCGCCAATGTTTTTTCAGAGGAGTCCATCATGTAATCAACAGAATTTATCTTAGTGAAAAATCGATGTCTTACTCCATGGATTCGAGGGAACAAGAGAACAATAGCCTGACAAATAGTTGGTTGGTCCAATTGAGGTGCCGATTTAGGCGCCAAATAGAACCCATCATTGATTTGATAATTGATAAGGTGAATACCCAGTCCATTCAATGCTAGGCATAATGAGTATAAGGAACTCAAAGAATCTCTTTTCGTCCTATGAACTTGAAGGTGTATGAAGTTTCATATTTATTTGACGCTTTGGGCAGAGCGATAGAGACTCCATTTAACTTAGGTTGATCTAGGCCGAAGGCAGACCTACGTCAAGATAATTCTTTTTTGAAACACTTTGGTATTGCTACTGAATAAAAATAAAGAATCAGAGCACGCGGAGCCATCTCATTATCTTTCTGTTAAGAAAAAAGATGGCGGACTCGCTGATATTTATATCAGTTGATGAAAGAGCCCAATGCAAAAAAAATGCATGTTGGGTCTTTGAAACAGTTCGAATCATTTCGATAATAATAAGTTTGATCTGTTTTACCGAGAAGGTCTACGGTTCGAGTCCGTATAGCCCTAATTTTTCATTAATGTTAATTAAAAACTTTATTTGTATTTTGTACTATATTTGTACTGTACATAGTATAGTTTTTTATTTCATTTCCTCATTATTATTTGTTGTTTGTAGCTGGCCGGTTGGTTGCTCCATTAAAATAGAATCGTTCCCACATTCTCGCTCGCGGGGATCATTCGGAACATGAAACTAAAAAAAAATGCATTTCAATGGAACCAATCGGCGTTTTAAAAATTTCGTATAAACAAACCCATTCTTTTTCATTAATTTTCGTGGGTGAATTACAAATTACATAAATACACATTTTTCCTGTTTTCCTACCCATGATCAAAGAGTTAGTGAGACTACCCTTCATTTAGGTATATCAAAGAAGGTTAATTTTTTTAAGTAAAAATCATGGCATGAACCCGGCGAATCTAATATCCTCAAACCCATCTGCCCATCATTAAAAATTCAAAATTTACTGATGCTGACTTTATCCAAGAAGATTGGGGATCCATTTGAACTTAGACGAGTTTTAGGAATCCCCCGACTTATCCACTTTTTTTTGCCCCAACTTATTGTTTCAGAGAGAATGAACTGATACTAAATCTAGAATTTGAGTATAGGAGCCCGTGCCTTGTTATATGTAAGGGCTCCTCGCAATTCAACGCATTGAATCCAACCCATTAAGTTTCGTACAGGGAGAGATAATAAAATAAATAGGTCAATGCACTCTGTTTCCATACCTAATCAATAGAAGAAATAATACTCTATCTACCCCGATCTTAATGATAAATAATATACCACATTTATTTTATAATATTATATTCATACTCATTTTTTCATATATTTTTCTATTTAATTATTTATTAATATTAAAATTAAATTAAGAAATTTTAATTTTAAAAATAAAATTTTAAATCTATTACTATTATTATTATATATCCTAATATATTATTATAATTATAATAGATAATAATAATAATAGAGAATTTTAAATCGAAATATGACTCAAATATCAAATAAAATATATCAAAAAAATATAAATATAAATATAATAAAAAAATTTCTAATTTTTATTGGAATGCCTTTTCTTTAGAGAGAACTCGAGGCCCGGTGAAAGAGAGAGTTTTATTTTTATATGAGCATGATATGTCTATACCACATCGAAATAGAATCGAAAATCAAATCGAAGTAAGTATAAGGTATAAATGGTGTTTTATATTCGACGAATCT